TTTTTCATATGATCTCCTCTTATACGTATATAGACTAAAAAACCGAACAGAGTTATTTTTTTATTACCTCTTTTTCTTCTTTTATTCTATTTGTTTATTTCCTATTTTAAAATCGGGTTAAAGAATATTCGAATTATAAACTACAAACTGCTCCTTTTATTTTGTTACAACATTTCCCCAAAGGGGAATGGTTTTCCTTGGATTGGACTACGGACGGGAAGGATGAAAGCGAGTTGGTATGCTAATTCCTCACCCGCAAATCAGCCCTTCCCGTAGGTTATTTTCTCAAAAAATACGTAATTGTAGGAGTTTAATTTGGATATAATTCGAAAAAGCAAACGACAAGTCCAAGCCAATAAAATATGAAAAAATAAAAATTTTTCATATTTCTAAGATTAAACAAAAGGATTCGCAAATAAAAGTGCTAATGCTACAACCAGTCCATAAATTGTTAAAGCTTCCATAAACGCTAGACTAAGCAATAGAGTGCCTCGTATTTTTCCCTCAGCTTCAGGCTGTCTCGCGATACCCTCTACAGCTTGACCCGCGGCAGTTCCTTGACCAACCCCAGGTCCAATAGAAGCAAGCCCTACAGCCAATCCAGCAGCAATAACAGAAGCGGCAGAAATCAGTGGATTCATGATAAGTTCCTCGTACCAAAAAAAATAAATGGTTAATGATACAATCAACCAATGAATTATGACTTAATTATTCCGTCGCTAGGATTCATCCAGTCGAAGTAACTAAGAACTTCGAGTTGAAGTAATATAATTATATTATTGAATCATCAGAACTACTTAGATTTATATTTTTTAGTTTCTATTCGCAGAGTCCTTGTGAACCCATACGACTTCTGCTCTTTCATTTCTTGGTTCCGAACTGTTATTTGAATTATTCCACCCTTTCTTGATTTCATCTGTTTATTAATTCACAGAAACAGAAGACTTTTATTGACTATTGAAATCCCTATCTCCAATTTCACAGTAATAGAACAAATGAAATATATCTTTAGTTCATATATAACAAATATCTAATATCACATATACGTGTTTTTCTTCTATAACGTAAACAAACCAGTCATTCATCTTAAATTGAATTGGATTCATTAATTAAGTGTCGAAATAACTACAAAAGTTGACTTATAGCCATTCAATTATACAATTATATTACATATACCTGGTTCTAAACCTACCTAACCAAAATTTTGATGAATCCTTTTTTTCGTAAATTCTTTTCTCCCTTTCCTTTTCTTTATCATTATTCCCATGGATTAAGCAAATTATTGCATAGAAATCGAATTATTTTATTGATCTAAGTTCATGCAATTTATAATTATTTATTATAATAATTTTCTTTTGGTCAATTCTTGAACAAAATGCAGAATTGTTTCGCCCTTTTATTTAATCACACCACATAAACATATACTACAAGAATTCTTATGCAAAATTCAAACTATTCAATTATTTTATTATTTGAATAATTTATAATTTGACACAGGCTTACCAACATAAAACGAATACTCATTGAGAGGGTTAAATTAAACGGGTTTAGGAAAAAGATCTTTTAGATCTCTTTCCTTTCTTTTTACAAGTCTCTAATATCGTAACTTTTTTTCTATTACTCTAGATTGTATCTAGCCTAAATTGTATATTTCCGAAGTAAATACTATACTATACTATACTTGTCTTGACTTGAGCCGCGCATATGGGCTAATCTAAAAAAAGACTATTTCAATGATGGCCCTCCATGGATTCACCTATATACGCCGCAGCTAAAGTTGCAAAAATAAGAGCTTGAATACCACTTGTAAATAATCCAAGGAACATGACAGGTATAGGAACCACTGAAGGTACTAAAGAAACAAGAACAACAACGACTAATTCATCAGCTAAGATATTCCCGAAAAGTCGAAAACTAAGTGATAAGGGCTTTGTGAAATCTTCTAAGATGTTGATTGGTAAAAGGATTGGAGTTGGCTGAATATATTTCCCAAAATAACTTAATCCCCTTTTGTTAAGACCCGCATAGAAATATGCCACTGACGTAAGTAAAGCCAAAGCTACAGTAGTATTTATATCATTCGTGGGTGCAGCTAACTCTCCATGAGGTAATTGTATTATTTTCCAAGGTAAAAGAGCTCCTGACCAATTAGAAACAAAAATAAATAGAAACATAGTTCCAATAAAAGGAACCCAAGGACCGTACTCTTCGCCAATTTGAGTTTTACTTACATCTCGAATAAATTCAAGAACATATTCGAAGAAATTCTGCCCGCGAGTCGGAATAGTTTGTGGGTTACGAACAGCTATAGCGGCTGAACCTAATAAGATAGCAATTACAACCCAAGAAGTAATAAGTACTTGACCGTGGACCTGGAAACCCCCTATTTGCCAATAGAAATGTTGGCCTACTTCCACACCGGATATATCATATAACCCCTTTAGTGTGTTGATGGAACATGATAGAACGTTCATATTGCCCTCTAAAAAAATCAAACTTTAAACAAAAATTTTTTGATTCAACCACCTCTTTGCCTACTTGAATCGGATATTTTGAATACTAACTAATTACATAATATCCCCATTATTTCTTTTTTAGAATTAAGAAAAAAGAGTAAGCTGTTCCCGAAATCTATGGGACTTCCGAAGTAAGTTATTTATCTTATTATTAATCAAGGATTTCTTATATAGCTAGAACGCCCTTCACAAATTGCGAATACTAATTTGTTAAGAATTAATCGGATTGAAGATATAGCGTCATCATTTGCTGGAATCGAAATATCTGCGAGATCGGGGTCACAATTTGTATCAATTAAACAAATTGTTGGAATTCCCAAAGTGATACACTCTCGCAAGGCCGTATATTCTTCGTGCTGATCGACGATGATTACAATATCGGGTAACCCTGTCATATATTTAATTCCGCCCAGATATGTTTGCAAGCGAGATAATTGTCTTTTCAGCATAGCTTCATCTCTTTTCGGAAGACGATTGAATTTCCCCGTTTTTTGTTCCATTCTTAAGTCCCGGAACTTATAAAGCCTGGTTTCAGTAGTGGACCAATTCGTTAACATACCGCCAAGCCATTTTTTATTAACATAATGACACCGGGCCCTTATTGCAGCCCACGCTACTGAATCAGCTGCTTTATTTTTGGTACCAACAATTAAGAATTGTTTTCCCCTACTTGCCGCATCAAAAATCAAATCACAAGCTTCTGATAAAAAACGGGCAGTTTTAGTAAGATTTATAATATGAATACCTTTACGCTTTGCAGAAATATAAGGTGCCATTTTTGGATTCCATTTCCTAGTACCATGGCCAAAATGAACTCCTGCCTCCATCATCTCTTCCAAACGGATGTTCCAATATCTTCTTGTCATTTCTCCCCACACCCTCTATTCTTTAAAAAAAAAAAAAGAAGGAACCCTGAAACTGAAATAATTGTTCCGACGGAACTTTCTCTTCTACCGTAGATTGGCCGTAGATAGACAACCAAAACTTTTTATTCATTATTTTTTTGATTACCAAATATAGTGAAAAGGATGAATCCACTCTTAGGAGTCATTAAATCCTATAAATGATTGTTTTAGTGTATCATGGAAATTCTTTGATAAGGGACGAATCCAATAATTTTTTGTGGTGGAACAAAATATCTCGCATTTCCCCCCCGAATAGATTCTTTTTTTTTGTTTCCAAAGGAATGTTGTTATGTTGTTTTGAAGTTGAAGGGTATACTAATCCTTTGAATCCGGTACCAACAGGTATCATCCCCCCCAAAACAACGTTCTCTTTCAGACCCTTCAACCAATCAATACGGCCCCGGAGAGCCGCCCTTGCTAAAACCCGAGCAGTTTCTTGAAAACTCGCCTCAGATATGAAACTTTGAGTATTGAGCGATGCTCTTGTTATTCCCAATAAGATGGCTCGGTAACAGATCGCTTCTTCTAAAGCGCGCCCCATTCGTTCCGCTCGTAACAATCCAATTAGTTCTCCGGGTGAAAAAACATTAGACATTCCATCTTCTGAAACCAAAACCTTTGATGTTATTTGACGTACAATAATTTCTATATGCCTATTATGAATCTGCACCCCCTGAGATCGATAAACTTTTTGTATCTTATTAACCAAAGAGATACGGCTTTGCACTATAGTTAGTTCAGCACCAATCAAAAATCCCCAGGGAATTCCAAGAATTCTTGTTATACATTCGTTCCAAACCTCAATCCTTTTTTCTAGATTCATCGATATTGAATCGATCGAACGCACTTCTAATACCTGTTCCACTTTTGGAAGACCCTGCGTTATATCACCAGATCTCGATTTTTCATAAATAAATGTAACTAAAGTTTCTCCTTCGTAAAGGATTTCCCCATAATGGCCATGAACAGTTGTTCCCGGGGTGGCCAAAAAAGGCTTAGCGGATCGTATTACTATAGAGTCAACTTGAACAAGTATAACTTGACCCGATTTTAGGCGGGGTCTTTTTTTGGCTATACATACATTTTCACAAATCAACTGCCCAAGACTCATTATTGTAGATGTCTTTTCACAACAATTATGATCGAGAAAATACCAATTCAAATGGAATGGATTCAAAAAAATCTTACTGGAGAGGTCGGGATTATAAATTTTCCCATGTTCATCCATTAAATAATATTTAATTACTTGAACCGTTTGTTTTAAATTGTCAAGTTGTAAATAGTTAGTTATCAATATATGATTATGAGTTAATAAATGATAAAATGAATAAAAATTCGCAATGGGAAAGGCTATTCCTAAGGGGCCCAACGAATTCCTAATTGAAATTGGAGGATTTTTGTGAATTGATTCTTTTATCACACTGTGATTTTTTACCGGACCCATTCGAAAACTATTGGATGATGATAAAATTATCAACGATTGGCATTCCTTATTTCTATTCAACAACGTATGAATAGTTCCTTGATTTTGTTGAATTCTTGCTTTGGAATAGATGGAAGAAAAGGGATTGATATTGGT